GTTTTTTATTAGTAACCCAATCAATTCTTAGAAAATATATTATATTACCTTCATTGATAATAGCTAAAAATATCGTCCGTATACTATTATTTCAATTTCCGGAATGGTATGAGGACTTAAAGGATTGGAATAGAGAAATGCATGTTAAATGTACCTATAACGGCGTTCAATTATCAGAAAAAGAATTTCCAAAAAACTGGTTAACAGACGGCATTCAGATCAAGATCCTATTTCCTTTTCGTCTTAAACCTTGGCACAGATCTAAGTTACGAGCCCCTTATAACGATCCAATGAAAAAGCAAGGTCAAAAAAATGATTTTTGTTTTTTAACAATTTTTGGAATGGAAGCTGAACTACCTTTTGGTTCTCCCAGAAAAAAACTTTCATTTTTTGAACCGATTTTAAAAGAACTCAAAAAAAAAATGAAAAAATTGCAAAAGAAATGTTTTATAATTCTAGGGATTTTTAAAGAACAAACAAAATTTTTTCTAAATGTCTCAAAAAAACCAAAAAAATGGATCATTAAAAACATTCTGTTTATAAAAGAAATAATAAAAGAACTCTCAAAAATAAACCCAATTATATTATTTGGATTGAGAGAAATAGAAGTATATGAATTGAGTGAAATTAAAAAAGATTCAATAATCAGTAATCGGATGATTCAGGAATCGTCCATTCAAATTAGATCTCAGAATTGGACAAATTATTCATTAACAGAAAAAAAAATGCAAGATCTGACTGATAGAATAAACACAATCATAAATCAAATAGAAAAAATTACAAAAGACAAGAAAAAGGGATTTATAACTTCAGATAGAAATTTGAGTTCTAACAAAATAAGTTATGATGATAAAAGATTGGAATCACAAAAAAATATTTGGCAGATATTAAAAAGAAGAACTGCTCGATTAATCCGTAAATCCCATTATTTTATAATATTTTTCATTGAAAAGATATACATAGATATCTTTCTATCTATGATTAATATTCCTAGTATCAATACACAACTTTTTCTTGAATCAACAAAAAAAATTATTAATAAAAACATTAACAGTAATGAAGCAAATCAAGAAAGAATTAATAAAACAAATCAAAGTTTAATTAAATTTATTTCGATTATAAAAGAGTCACTTTCTAATACTAATATTAGTCTTAGTCAAAAAAATTCAAAGACTTTTTTTGACTTATCTTACTTTTCACAAGCATATGTATTTTACAAATTATCACAAACCCAACTTATTAAGTTAGAGAAATTGAAATCTGTATTTCAATATAATGGAAACCCCCTTTTTCTTAAGAATGAAATAAAGGATTTTTTTGTTGTAAGACAAGAACTATTTCATTCCGAATTAAGACCTAAGAATCTTCGCAATTCTGGAATGAATCAATGGACAAATTGGTTAAGGAGTCATTATCAATATCAATGTGATGTATCTCAAATTAAATGGTCTAGAGTAGTACCACAAAAATGGCGAAATATATTGAACTGTATAGCTCAAAATAAAGATTTATATAAAGATTTGTGTGATTTATATGAAAAAGATGAATTAATTCACTACGAAAAAAAAACAAAAATTGAAACGGATTTTTTATTGAATCAAAAGGATAATTTTAAAAAACAATATAGATATGATCTTTTAGCATATAAATCTATAAATTCTGAAACTAAGAAGTACTCTTCAATTTATGGATCACCATTACAAGTAAAAACTAACCAAGATATTTTTTATAATTACAACACACATAAACAAAAATCATTTAATCTGGTAGAAGATGATATTCGAGATATGGATAAAAATACGGATAGAAAATATTTTGATTGGAGAATTCTCGATTTTTGTCTTAAAACGAAGGTCGATATTGAGGCCTGGATCAATATTGATACTGACACTAACAGTAATAAATATACTAAGACTAGGGTTAATAAGTATCAAATAATTGATAAAATCAATAATAAGGGTCTTTTTTATCTCACACTTCAGCAAGATCAAAAAATCAACCTATCCAATCAAAAACCCCTTTTGGATTGGATGGGAATGAATGAAGAAATACTAAGTCGTCCCATATCAAATCTGGAACTTTGGTTCTTGCCAGAATTTGTGAGACTTTATAATACGTATAAAATGAAACCGTGGGTTATACCAATTAAATTACTACTTTTTAATTCTAATATAAAAAAAAATGCTAGTGAAAACAAAAGCATCACTGGAAATAAAAAAAGAGATCCTTTTATATCAATATCGTCGAATGAAAAAAAATCTCTTGAATTAGAAAACCGAAATCAAGGAGAAAAAGAATCCACGGGCCAAGCAGATCTTAAATCAGCTCTTTCAAACCAAGAAAAAGATGTTGAAGAAGATTATACGGGATCGGACATGAAAAAACATAGAAATAAAAAGCAATACAAGATCAATACAAAAGCGGAGTTTGATTTCTTCCTAAAAAGGTATTTGTATTTTCAATTGAGATGGGATGATTCTTTAAATAAAAAAATAATCAATAACATCAACGTATATTGTCTCCTGCTTAGACTGATAAATCCAAGAGAAATTACTATATCCTCTATTCAAAGGGGCGAAATGAGTCTGGATATTTTGACGATTCAGAAAGATGTAACTCTTACAGAATTTATTAAAAGGGGATTTTTGATTATTGAACCAATTCGTCTAGCTATAAAAAATGATGGAAAATTTATTATGTATCAAACCCTCGGTATTTCATTAGTTCATAAAAGTAAACATCAAATAAATCAAAGATACCGAGAAAAAAAACATGTTGATAAGAATTCTGATGAAGTCATTACAAAACATCAAAAGATGACTGGAAATAGATATAAAAAAAATTATGATTTGTTTGTTCCTGAAAATATTTTATCGCCTAGACGTCGTAGAGAATTGCGAATTCTAATTTGTTTAAATTCTAAGAATAGACATAGAAAGGCATCTTTTTGTAATGGGAATGAGGTAAACAGTCAAGTTGTGGATAAAAGCAAAAAATATAAAAAAAAACTTATAAAATTAAAGCTATTTCTTTGGCCCAATTATCGATTAGAAGATTTAGCTTGTATGAATCGTTATTGGTTTAATACCAATAATGGCAGTTGTTTCAGTATGGTAAGGATACATATGTATCCGCGATTGAAAATTCATTAATAGTACATTTTTCCTATATTTCCCATACCATATCTGGTCTATGACGACAAAGAGATGCACGCATACATTGTCTTACATTCCATTCTGATACATGATACTAATTCAATGACATATCAATTAGATCTAGAATGAACAAAATTTTCTTATTTTAGGTCTAAACTTTTATCTTTTGTGAGTGAAGAAACCAACCATACTTTTGTATCCCCTTTCAAATCCAATTTTAAAATGAAAATAGGATTGAGTAAGTTTTATTAAATTAAAAAAATTAGAAATTAATAACGAAATTCAAATTATTGTATATACCAAATAAAAATTAGGGGCATTATTATTACTGATCAATAAAGATATCTATCAATAAAAAATATCTTAAAATAAAAAAAAAATATCTTAAAATAAAAAGAGGGGGGGAGAGAAGATTTCAGTTTATGGTAAAAAATTCATTCATCTCAGTTATTTCACAAGAAGAAAAAGACGAAAACAGAGGATCTGTTGAATTTCAAATAGTTAGTTTCACCAATAGGATACGAAGACTTACTTCACATTTACAATTACACAAAAAAGACTATTTATCTCAGAGAGGTTTACGTAAAATTCTGGGAAAACGCCAACGATTACTGTCTTATTTGTCAAAGAAAAATAGAATATGTTATAAAGAATTAATTAATCGGTTGGATATTCGGGAGTCAAAAACTCGTTAATTTGATTTTTATAAAGGCATTTTGAATTATTTGATTTATTAGATCTTGAATTTTAATGAACTTTTTTTCGTTTTCAGCAATTCATGAAAGAATGAATCGAGGAAAAACCTATGAATATACCGGCTACAAGAAAAGACCTCATGATAGTCAATATGGGCCCCCACCACCCATCAATGCATGGTGTTCTTCGACTCATCATTACTCTAGATGGTGAAGATGTTATTGACTGTGAACCAATATTGGGTTATTTACACCGAGGAATGGAAAAAATTGCGGAAAATCGAACAATTATACAATATTTGCCTTATGTAACACGGTGGGATTATTTAGCTACTATGTTCACAGAAGCAATAACTGTAAACGGACCGGAACAGTTGGGAAATATTCAAGTACCTAAAAGAGCCAGCTATATCAGAATAATTATGTTGGAGTTGAGTCGTATAGCTTCTCATCTGTTATGGCTCGGTCCTTTTATGGCGGATATTGGTGCACAAACTCCCTTTTTCTATATTTTCAGAGAAAGAGAATTAGTATATGATCTATTCGAAGCTGCCACCGGTATGAGAATGATGCATAATTTTTTTCGTATCGGAGGAGTAGCGGCCGATCTACCTCATGGCTGGATAGATAAATGTTTGGATTTCTGCGATTATTTTTTAACAAGAGTTGCTGAATATCAAAAGCTTATTACACGAAATCCTATTTTTTTAGAACGAGTCGAGGGAGTAGGCATTATTGGTAGAGAGGAAGTAATAAATTGGGGTTTATCGGGACCAATGCTGCGAGCTTCCGGAATACAATGGGATCTTCGTAAAATTGATCATTATGAATGTTACGACGAATTTGATTGGGAAGTACAGTGGCAAAAAGAAGGAGATTCATTGGCTCGTTATCTAGTCCGAATTGGTGAAATGATAGAATCCGTAAAAATTATTCAACAGGCCCTGGAAGGAATTCCAGGGGGACCCTATGAGAATTTAGAAATACGATACTTTGATAGAGAAAGGAATCCGGAATGGAATGATTTTGAATATCGATTTATTAGTAAAAAGCCGTCTCCTACATTTGAATTGCCGAAACAAGAACTTTATGTGAGAGTAGAAGCCCCAAAGGGAGAATTGGGAATTTTTCTCATAGGGGATCAGAGTGGTTTTCCTTGGAGATGGAAAATCCGCCCGCCGGGTTTTATCAATTTGCAAATTCTTCCGCGGTTAGTTAAAAGAATGAAATTGGCTGATATTATGACGATACTAGGTAGTATAGATATCATTATGGGAGAAGTTGATCGTTGAAATGATAATTGATACACCGGAAGTACAAGATATCGATTCTTTTTCTAGATTAGAATTTTTTAAAGAGGTTTATGGAATTCTATGGGTTCTTGTTCCTATTTTGACTCTTGTAGTGGGAATCACAATAGGCGTACTGGTAATTGTATGGTTAGAAAGAGAAATATCGGCAGGGATACAACAACGTATTGGACCTGAATACGCCGGCCCTTTGGGAGTTCTTCAAGCTCTAGCAGATGGGACAAAACTACTTTTCAAAGAAAATCTTTTTCCATCTAGGGGGGATACTCGTTTATTCAGTATCGGGCCCTCCATAGCAGTCATATCAATTTTAGTAAGCTATTCAGTAGTTCCTTTTGGATATCACCTTGTTTTAGCGGATCTCAATATCGGTGTTTTTTTATGGATTGCCATTTCCAGTATTGCTCCAATTGGACTTCTTATGTCGGGATACGGGTCAAATAATAAATATTCCTTTTTAGGCGGTCTACGAGCTGCTGCTCAATCGATTAGTTATGAAATACCATTAACTTTATGTGTGTTATCAATATCTCTACGTGCGATTCGTTGATACATAGACATAAACTTTTCTCTATTCCTTCCTTTCAAGGAAAGGGTTGGAATGGATTGAGTAGATATCTTAATTTTTTTTATTCATTATTCGGGTTGATGAACTAAATCAAATAGTTATATGAGTGAAAGAAAACAGCTTATATATAAATTCGCAGTAAAAAGATTGATTCTCATTTTCTATGTATAAGAGTTAGAGAGTTAAGCGGAAATAAACATAAACAGAAGAGACCGTTTCCCCCAAGATTGGTTGATTAGTCATCCTGACTTGAAGCGGGTTCAAAAGATCAACCGTATTGAGTTTTCACTATCATTTTTATGTATTAGCATAACGGGGGATTGAGCAAAAACGAGTGGATGGTTAGAAACACGAACATATGGAAAGGATTAGTAATGGAGATTATGTAAATTCTCCAAAAGGACATTTTTACATAATATACAAACAAAGAATACTAATTGGGGCTTTAAGTTGGTAGAAATGATCAGGCAGTACTCCCCATGACACGATTCCAATCCAGAGTATACTCCTATCCACCGATTTAATAAATAACTATTCGAAACGAAATAATCCTTTACTTTATTTTGAAAGCCCTCTTTTTCTCAGAAATAGAAAGAAGAATAGGAACGAAAAAAAAAAAAAAAAGATATACTTTACTTTATTTATTATTTGTTACTTTTATTCTTTCCCATATACATATTAATAGATATATAATTTGTGTCATAATTCATTAATTAATATAGAATTTTTTTTTCGTACGTGAAACCAACGGGTTATTAATATTTTTACAAGAAGTATTTTATTGAACAGTTAAGTTATTACTGAACAAAGAAGAATTGAAATTATTATTGAAATTATTAAATTAAAGAAAGGATGAGATCAATTCAGAAGTACTTTTTTTATTTTATTTTGAATTAAAATAATTCTAACAGACAGAATTCAATTGGTCTAATTTGGGACCGGCCGATAGTTATCCATCCTACAAACATATCAAGATTCAAAAAAGAATACTGACGCGGTCCCTATATTTATTTCTGGCCTTCAAGGAGCCGTATGAGGTGAAAATCTCATGTACGGTTCTGTAATAGCGATGGTAACAGTGATGGTATCACCGACTATAATTATCTAACAGTTCAAGTACAATTGATATTGTTGAGGCGCAATCAAAATATGGTTTTTGGGGATGGAATTTGTGGCGTCAGCCTATAGGGTTTATCATTTTTATTATTTCTTCCCTAGCAGAATGTGAGAGATTACCTTTTGATTTACCAGAAGCAGAAGAAGAGTTAGTAGCAGGTTATCAAACCGAATACTCGGGTATAAAATTTGGGTTATTTTATGTTGCTTCCTATCTAAACCTATTGGTTTCTTCATTATTTGTAACAGTTCTTTACTTGGGAGGTTGGAATATATCTATTCCGGACATATATGTTTCTGAGCTTTTTGAAATAAATAAAACATGTGGAGTTTTTGGAGCGATAATTGGTATCTTTATTACATTAGCTAAAACTTATTTGTTCTTGTTCATTCCTATCACAACAAGATGGACTTTACCGAGGCTAAGAATGGACCAACTATTGAATCTTGGATGGAAATTTCTTTTACCTATTTCTCTCGGTAATCTATTATTAACAACTTCTTTCCAACTCTTTTCACTGTAAAGTAACATTCTATATTCACAACGTGTCTCAAACAAGAGAAATAAACAAACATAAAACTATTCATATATATTAACGATATGTTCTCTATGGTAACTGGGTTCATGAATTATGGTCAACAAACAGTACGAGCTGCAAGGTACATTGGTCAAAGTTTCATGATTACTTTATCCCACGCAAATCGTTTACCCGTAACTATTCAATATCCTTATGAAAAATTAATCACCGCGGAGCGTTTCCGCGGTCGAATCCATTTTGAATTTGATAAATGTATTGCTTGTGAAGTATGCGTTCGTGTATGTCCTATAGATCTACCCGTTGTTGATTGGAAATTGGAAACTGATATTCGCAAGAAACGGCTGCTTAATTACAGTATTGATTTCGGAGTCTGTATATTTTGTGGTAATTGCGTTGAGTATTGTCCAACGAATTGTTTATCAATGACTGAAGAATATGAACTTTCTACTTATGATCGTCACGAATTGAATTATAATCAAATTGCTTTGGGTCGTTTACCAATGTCAGTAATTGACGATTATACAATTCGAACAATTTTGAATTCGCCTCAAATAAATAAGTAAATCTCTTATTAACGAATAATTTCTAATTACTTTACTAATAACTAATATAGAACTTTACTAATAACTAATATAGAAGGAATTTCGGTTTCTTTCGTGTTGTTTGGTCAATAACTACAAATACCAACTATTGATTGGTTGGTAAGAAACGCGTCTTAATTTGGATTGAAAATCCATTAATTAATATATCCATAATTGTTTTAAAATATATAGTTTAGAATTAGAACGACTCTTTCAGATAAAGAATGAAATTAGTCCAATAATAGTACTCACATTTATTCATATCCCTTAGTATTTATTTACTTAGGATTAAATTAGGAATTGCTCAAAAATCATAAAAAAAAATTTTCTGGTCGGGTCTCAATAAGGTCATGAAAAACATTTCTATTTATTTATCTCTTATTTTACATATAATGGATTTGCCCGGACCAATACATGATTTTCTTTTAGTCTTTCTGGGATCGGTTCTTATACTAGGAGGTATGGGGGTGGTATTATTTACCAACCCCATTTATTCTGCCTTTTCATTGGGACTGGTTCTTGTTTGTATATCCTTATTCTATATTCTATTAAACTCTTATTTTGTAGCTGCTGCACAACTCCTTATTTACGTGGGAGCTATAAATGTTTTAATCGTATTTGCTGTGATGTTCATGAATGGTTCAGAATATTACAAAGATTTGAATCTTTGGACCATTGGGGATGTGGTTACTTTGCCAGTTTGTACAAGTATTTTTGTTTTACTCATGATTATTATTACGGATACGTCATGGTACGGAATTATTTGGACTACAAGATCAAACCAGATTATAGAGCAAGATTTGATAAGTAATAGTCAACAAATTGGAATTCATTTATCAACAGATTTTTTTCTTCCATTTGAATTCGTTTCGATAATTCTTTTAGCCGCTTTGATAGGTGCAATTGCCGTGGCGCGACAGTAAAAAATTTATAGAATTAGCGATGCACATTAAACTCTGTTCGGTTTTATTACATTACATTTATTTCCCTTTAATTAAAGATTGTTTATGTCTAAAATAGAAATTATTCAATCTATTCTATTAACAATAGAAAATCTGCCTTTGTTCCGTACTTTTTTTTATTCTAGTCAATTGAATCTGTTGAATTGTTGTTCAGTTCATATTGAAATGAATCGAAATTGATAAGGAGTTGGTCAATGATGCTCGAACATGTACTTGTTTTGAGTGCCTACTTATTTTCTATCGGTATCTATGGATTGATCACGAGCCGGAATATGGTTAGAGCCCTTATGTGTCTTGAACTTATACTGAATGCGGTTAATATGAATTTCGTAACATTTTCTGATTTTTTTGATAGTCGCCAATTAAAAGGAAATATTTTCTCAATTTTTGTTATAGCTATTGCAGCCGCTGAAGCAGCTATTGGCCCGGCTATTGTTTCATCAATTTATCGTAACAGAAAATCAACTCGTATCAATCAATCGAATTTGTTGAATAAGTAGTATTAATCATATAAATTCTAATATTCATAAATTAGAATTACCATGACCATACATTACGTAATAATACATGTTTTCAAAAATGTAAGAAATTAAAGTATCTTGGCTCTATCGCATGAGTCAATCCAGAAGTAGATTGATTAGAAAAATTATGATAAATTATTGATTCATCTGGTGTCTAAATATATGATTCATTTACAAGTTTACTAGATCGAAACTTTCTGACATTCAAAAATTTATAGATCCAAATGTCACATTCAGTAAAGATTTATGATACGTGTATAGGGTGTACTCAATGCGTGCGCGCCTGCCCAACGGATGTATTAGAAATGATACCTTGGGACGGGTGTAAAGCTAAGCAAATTGCTTCTGCTCCAAGAACAGAGGACTGTGTCGGTTGTAAGAGATGTGAATCCGCCTGTCCGACAGATTTCTTGAGTGTTCGAGTTTATTTATGGCATGAAACAACTCGAAGTATGGGTCTGGCTTATTAATACGTTCCAGAAAACCCCACTTGAATACATTTGATTTTTTTACCTTTACCGACAAAAACCCGCGCTCAAAAACTATTTATTTTGAGCACGGGTTTTTCTGGTCCAAGTTTATCTTGTTTTTACCATGAATAATTTTCCTTGGTTAACGCTAGTTGTAGTTTTGCCAATATTCGCGGGTTCCTTAATTTTCTTTCTCCCTCATAGAGGAAATAAGATAATTCGGTGGTATACTATAGGTATATGCATAATAGAACTCCTTCTAACAACCTATGCATTCGGTTATCGTTTCCAATTGGATGATCCATTAATGCAACTGACAGAGGATTATAAATGGATCGATTTTTTTGATTTTTACTGGAGATTGGGAATAGATGGAATTTCTATAGGACCCATTTTACTGACAGGATTTATCACAACTTTAGCTACTTTAGCGGCTCGGCCGATTACTCGAGATTCCCGACTATTCCATTTTCTGATGTTAGCAATGTATAGCGGTCAAATAGGACCATTTTCTTCTCGAGACCTTTTACTTTTTTTCATCATGTGGGAGTTAGAATTAATTCCAGTTTATCTACTTCTATCCATGTGGGGGGGAAAGAAACGTTTGTATTCAGCTACAAAATTTATTTTGTACACTGCAGGAAGTTCCGTTTTTTTATTAATGGGAGTTTTGGGTATTGGTTTATATGGTTCCAATGAACCAACATTAAATTTTGAAACATCAGCTAATCAATCGTATCCTGTAGCACTGGAAATAATATTCTATATTGGATTTCTTATTGCTTTTGCTGTCAAATCACCGATCATACCCTTACATACATGGTTACCAGACACCCATGGAGAGGCACATTACAGTACTTGTATGCTTTTAGCCGGAATCTTATTAAAAATGGGAGCGTATGGATTGGTTCGGATCAATATGGAATTATTACCCCACGCCCATTCTATATTCTCTCCCTGGTTGATTATAGTAGGCACAATTCAAATAATCTATGCAGCTTCAACATCTCCCGGTCAGCGTAATTTAAAAAAAAGAATAGCCTACTCTTCTGTATCTCATATGGGTTTCATAATTATAGGAATTGGTTCTATAAGCGATACAGGACTCAACGGAGCCATTTTACAAATAATCTCTCACGGATTTATTGGCGCTGCGCTTTTTTTCTTGGCCGGAACGAGTTATGATAGAATACGTCTTGTTTATCTCGACGAAATGGGCGGAATGGCTATCGCAATTCCAAAAATATTCACGACTTTCAGTATCTTATCAATGGCTTCTCTTGCATTACCGGGCATGAGCGGTTTTGTTGCCGAATTGTTAGTTTTTTTTGGAATACTTACTAGTCAAAAATATCTTTTAATGACAAAAATATTAATTACTTTTGTAATGGCAATTGGAATGATATTAACTCCTATTTATTCATTATCTATGTTACGCCAGATGTTCTATGGATACAAGCTTTTTAATGCCCCAAACTCTTATTTTTTTGATTCTGGACCGCGAGAATTATTTGTTTCGATCTCTATCCTTTTACCTGTAATAGGTATTGGTGTTTATCCCGATTTCGTTTTATCATTATCAGTTGACAAGGTCGAAGCTATTATATCCAATTATTTTTTTCGATAGTTTTTGTGAGTAAACCAAAAAATGAAACTGAAATCCCATGATTTTTAAAATGGTTGATTGTACAATAAAAAAATGAGTCTTTTCTATTCTTTTAAGTAAAATAAATAAATTGGAATTCTATTATAACTAAATATCTTTTGAATTTGTGAGAACCATTTGAATCAAGTAATGGAAATGATTCAAATGGTTCTTGATTGTTTACATGAAGTTTTCGTATATATACCTGTATGCCGTCCTATGTTTCTATTCGTCAAGTCTTTTATTCAATTAGATGTTAATGTAAATGAACCATAACTATGCAACCCTATTCCTAATAGATTAACCCCAAAATAGCATATCCAAATTATAAGAAAGCCCATTGAGGCCACAATTGCAGAATTTACACTTTCAAAATTTTTATTTGTTCTAATATGTAAATAAATAGCGAATATGGTCCAAGTAATAAATGCCCAAGTCTCCTTTGGATCCCAATTCCAATATGATCCCCATGCTTCATTAGCCCATACTGCTCCCGAAAGAATACCTACGGTTAAAAGGATAAACCCTAGACTAATAATACGATAACTCCAACGATCCAATTGTTGAATCAATTGATACCTGTAATAATTTTGAGACGAAATAAAAGAAGTGTTTCGTAAGACATTGTTTCTTTCGTTCACGTATTGAATCTCACTAAAGTAAACTGACTCATTTTCGAAATTATTGCTTTTACTAAAAATCCTTATGAATTTTCGAAATGTAATGACTAGAAGAGCTAGTGATAATAATGATCCACACAAAAGAGCTGCATAGCTCAATACCATCATACTTACGTGCATCATTAACCAATGGGATTGGAGAGCGGGTACTAATATCGCGGATTGATGCATTTCAGTTAAAAGACCCGAAGTAGCAAAACCTTGAGTAAAAATAGCACTTGGCGCGGTTATTGCGCTTAAATGGTTTTTATGTTTTTTAAAATACGGAATAATATGAATAATGGAAAAACTCCACGAAAGAAAAATTAATGATTCATATAAATCACTTAATGGTAAATGCCTCAAATACATCCAACGAGTAACTAATAATCCTGTTATGCAGAAAAAAGTAGCTATCATCCCCTTTTCTGACGAATCATCTAGTCCTACGATTTCATCGACTAATAAAATTATCAAACGAATTGTAATTACAATTGAAACGATCGAAAAGGATATATGAGTTAATATATGCTCTAAAGTTGAAAATATCATAAAAATTATTAAATTAATAAGGGCGTCCCTCAATTATAGGAATTGAAATCGGGAATTGAATTCATTATAGGACTTACTCTTTTAGAAGATGCCATGCCGCCACTCGGACTCGAACCGAGATGCTCTAGCACTGCTTCCTAAGAGCAGCGTGTCTACCGATTTCACCATAGCGGCTTATTCGAAATCATAATAACCTATTTTTATTCAATCGTCGAGCTTGAAGGAGTTAATTCAATCCAATATTTTTTTTTAGGAAACCATTCAAATTGATGAATAAAAACTTGTTTAAAAATTAGGGATTAAAACGTTTTCGTTAACGTTAAGAATATTTATTTTTCTTATTATTATCTTTTTATTTAGTTATTTAGTATTTTAGGATGTCAATTTTATTTAACTGAACTAACAATGTATTTTTTCGTAGGCTATTACTTTATGCTCTCCTAAAACTAAAATGTAACAGTTGTAACTAGATAATTTTTACTTCAATCCCTGGATATAAGTAAAAAAAATGTTCTGCCTCGTTTGCATTTTTTAATGATTAATTTCTTTTATCATTTATTTTATTAATTTATTTTATTAATCTAAAATAAAAAATTCATTTTATCGATTAATAAAAAAATAGAATTTTTATATAACACAATTTCAGCGATACACTCAAAAGATTTATGTAAATATTTGCATAGTTAGGTTGCCTTAGGATTTTTTGTTGTGTAGAGAATTTGCGTTAAGATTTAGCAAACCCATTAAGTTAGGTATTTGGGATGGTCGTATCAATCATATAAAAAAATTTCGTATAGAAATTGTACCGTACTTCAAAATATTTTCTAAATTTTTTAATTAATATATATATATTATATCTTGATCGATCTTCCAATCGAAACATAGGATCTAAAATAGATCACTCAAAATTGGCGCATTCGTCATATAACTACCTAAAAATGTAAACGGGGCTTTTATTAATTTAATTGGGTTTAAGGAATTTATATAGTGATAATAATTTCTAAAACCCAAAATAATGGTTTAAAAGATTATAAAAAACATTTTAAACTTAATCAACTTAATCAATTAGTTTCAACGACCTCTTCTTTATAATAGAAAATCTAAAATATAACTAAAAAAAAAATTATTTTTATTATTGAGTAAGGGCGATGGGGAAAGTGATAATCCCCATCCGGAAAATGATAAAACATACTAAAATGAAAGGCGAAACCTTGCGCTTGCGTTTACCCTTTTTTCAAACAAAAAAGTACCATTCATTTTTAGAATTCAGTAGACAACAGAATTCTTATCTATATCAGAAACGAAAGAAAAATTTGGCTTCAAATTAAAGTAAAACAAATTCAATTTTATATTCGTTTAAATTAAAACATTATGAGACTAATTCTTTTTTATTTATTTTATTTTTAATGTATATTGTTTATATTGTAATTTATCTTATATATTAATATATATTCTTTTACTATACTATTTTTACTATACTATTATGATGTTAATATTAATTATAATTGATAAATATTAATTATAATTGATAAATATTATTTATCATTTTTATAACTTATAAATCTTATAAATAAACTATAAACAAAATTATATCACTTTTTTAGTTATTAGAACGATTCAGATTATTTATTTGTTACACAAAAAAAACTTTTAGAACTCCCGGTAGAAAGAGATTTCGCTAACGAAAAAGCTTTCAATGCTGCCCTATATCCCTTCCTTTTCCAAATATTTTTACGAATACGTTTTTTTGAAATAGAGGTGCGCTTTTTTGGAACTGCCATTAAAAAGTTATAATAGGTTTTTCGGTTGGATGTGAAAGACATCTATTGTTCAAAATCAATTGTTCTTTACTATTCTCTATCTATTTTTTCTCTAAATTAGACTCCAAAAAAAAAGGGGGGGGTAAAAATCACATAAAATATTAATAAGAACGGTAAGGTACACTATGCCAAATAGATTGAAGTTGATAAAATAAAAAAAAATAATAAAAAAAAAAAAAAAAAAAAGAAAGATTGTCCGTTTCGTTTTCTTTCTATTTTCATCGTGTTACATTTATACATGTAATAAAAAAATCTAAAAGTTTAATAACCCAATCCTTCTCCCGCTTAATTAAAAAAAAAAAAACTTTAATAATTTTTTCTATTATTCTATTATATTAATTAATTTAATATTAATTTAATTGGTCAAGCTCGAAGAAAGAGTCCACAAAATTTTAATTATCAAATGAGACTAGTAGTTAATCTGTTAAAGGATACAAAATACATAATTTAAAGGCATTTTATTTGCCCCCTTTTTTTTCCGTAAAATTAAAGTGTTGGATATCATAGCATTTCCTACAAATAGCTTTTATTGTAATGGAAGACAAACAATTAGTTACAAAACAAATTGGTTAATGATTCTAAATAACCGAATTACAATAAATAGTTTTAGTTATGGGCTTTATGATTCATATCAAATACTGTTTTTGGTATAATTATTTATCCTTGTTCTATAGATATAAAAAAATTATTGTAATACGTAATAATTAAAATGAAAATTCTAATTTTCATTTTTTATCTTCATAAAATTTTATTTAAAAATTTGAATTTAATATTAACAATTCAGTATTAATAAAATTAAATACGTATTTCTTTTTCACTAGTGACTTATTTATATCATTTGACCAATTATAACCTCTTGATTTTAAATATTTGAAGTAGTTTGGAAAGATTCAGAATAATTAAGGCTAGAAAATTCTATTTAAGTTTTATTTTATATATCTTAATTTTTTTTTATTAACCGACCCCTTTCAAAAGAAAAGAAATAAGAACCGGTGACTTAGAAACAATTAATTAAGATAAATTTTTTTTTTATTTTTTTTATGGAATATACATATCAATATTCATGGATTATACCTTTCATTCCACTTCCAGTTCCTATCTTAATTGGAACAGGACTTCTACTTTTTCCAACGGCAACAAAAAATCTTCGCCGTATGTGGGCTTTTCCTAGTGTTTTATTATTAAGTATAGTTATGGTTTTTTCAGCCCTTTTTTCTATTCAGCAAATAAATAATAATTCTGTCTATCAATATGTATGGTCTTGGACCATCAATAATGATTTTTCTTTAGAATTTGGCTGCTTGGTTGATCCACTTACTTCTATTATGTCGATATTAATCACTACTGTTGGAATTATGGTTCTTATTTATAGTGACAATTATATGTCTCATGATCAGGGATATTTGAGATTTTTTGCTTATATGAGTTTTTCCAATACTTCAATGTTGGGATTAGTTACTAGTTCTAATTTGATACAAATTTATATTTTTTGGGAATTAGTTGGAGTGTGTTCTTATCTATTAATAGGTTTTTGGTTCACACGACCCAGTGCCGCGAATGCTTGTCAAAAAGCGTTTGTAACTAATCGTGTCGGGGATTTTGGTTTATTATTAGGAATTTTGGGTTTTTATTGGATAACAGGTAGTTTCGAATTTCGGGATTTGTTTGAAATATTCAATAACTTGGTTTATAATAATGAAGTTAATTTTTTATTTGTTACTTTATGCGCCTCCCTATTATTTGCCGGCGCTGTTGCTAAATCCGCCCAATTTCCCCTTCATGTATGGTTACCTGATGCCATGGAAGGGCCTACCCCCATTTCGGCTCTTATACATGCCGCTACTATGGTAGCAGCAGGAATTTTTCTTGTAGCTCGGCTTCTTCCTCTTTTCATAGTTATACCTTACATTCTAAATCTAATAGCTTTGATAGGTATAATAACATTATTTTTAGGAGCCACTTTAGCTCTTGCTCAAAAAGATATTAAGAAAAGCTTAGCTTATTCTACAATGTCTCAATTGGGTTATATGATGTTAGCTCTAGGTATGGGGTCTTATCGAGCTGCTTTATTTCATTTGATTACTCATGCTTATTCGAAGGCATTGTTGTTCTTAGGATCTGGATCAATTATTCATGCGATGGAAGCTATTGTTGGATATTCTCCAGATAAAAGTCAGAATATGGTTCTTATGGGCGGTTTAAGAAAACATGTACCAATTACAAAAACTGCTTTTTTATTGGGTACACTTTCTCTTTCTGGTATTCCACCCCTTGCTTGTTTTTGGTCCAAAGATGAAATTCTTAATGATAGTTGGTTGTATTCACCTATTTTTGCAATAATAGCTTGGTCCACAGCAGGATTAACTGCATTTTATATGTTTCGGATCTATTTACTTGCTTTTGAAGGACATTTAAACGTTTATTTTCAAACTTACAGTGGCAAAAAAAGTAGTTCGTTCTATTCAATGTCTCTATGGGGTAAAGATAAAGAAGGACCCGAAATTATTAAAAAAAATTTGCGTTTATTATATTTATTAACGACGAAAAACAATGAAAAAACTTATTTTTTAAACACATATCGAATTAATAGTAATGAAAATAGTAATGAAAATGTAAGAAGCACGGTGCAGCCTTTTATTAGTATTACTCGTTTTGGCACTAAAAGCACTTTCTCATATCCCCATGAGTCAGACAATACTATGTTATTTCCGATGCTTGTATTAGTTTTATTTACGTTGTTCGTTGGAGTCATAGGAATTCCTTTCTTCAATCAGGAAGGAATAGATTTGGATATATTATCCAAATTGTTAAGTTCATCCATAAATCTTTTACATCAAAATAAAAAGAATTCGGTGGATTGGTATGAATTTATCACAAATGCAATTTTTTCAGTTAGTATAGCTTCTT